TCGAAGAAGCTATACAAGGCTTTTTCCGGGCCTGCTCATATGGTATCCAAGCTTAAGTAGTTCTATGAAACCAATGTGAATTCGAGTCCCTCCGGTTCAACTAGGACCATAATTCCTGAATTTATACGCATCAAGATCGAGAAAAGGAAGTTTTCCAATCATTGAATCAAACCCATTGTCAAACCCTACTCATTGGAATATGGAGGTACTTATGGCAGAACGGGCTGATCTGGTCTTTCGCAATAAAGTGATAGATGGAACTGCCATTAAACGACTTATTAGTAGATTAATAGATCACTTCGGAATGGCATATACATCACATATCCTGGATCAAGTAAAGACTCTGGGGTTCCAGCAAGCCACTGCTACATCCATTTCATTAGGAATTGATGATCTTTTAACAATACCTTCTAAGGGATGGCTAGTCCAAGATGCTGAACAACAAAGGTTAATTTTGGAAAAACACCATCATTATGGAAATGTACACGCGGTAGAAAAATTACGACAATCTATTGAAATATGGTATGCTACAAGTGAATATTTGCGACAAGAAATGAATCCTAATTTTCGGATGACTGATCCTTTTAATCCAGTCCATATGATGTCCTTTTCGGGAGCTAGGGGAAATGCATCTCAAGTACACCAATTAGTAGGTATGAGAGGATTAATGTCGGACCCACAAGGACAAATGATTGATTTACCTATTCAAAGCAATTTACGTGAGGGACTGTCTTTAACAGAATATATCATTTCTTGTTATGGAGCCCGCAAAGGAGTTGTGGATACTGCTGTACGAACATCGGATGCTGGATATCTTACACGCAGACTTGTTGAAGTAGTTCAACACATTGTTGTACGTAGAACAGACTGTGGCACCATCCAAGGGATTTCTGTAAGTCCTCGAAATGGGATGATGTCGGAAAGAATTTTTATCCAAACATTGATTGGCCGTGTATTAGCAGACGATATATATATAGGATCACGATGCATTGCCGTTCGAAATCAAGATATTGGTATTGGACTTATCAATCGATTCATAACCTTTCAAACACAACCCATCTCTATTCGAACTCCCTTTACTTGTAAGAGTACGTCTTGGATCTGTCGATTATGTTATGGCCGGAGCCCTACTCATGGCGACCTCGTCGAATTGGGAGAAGCTGTAGGTATTATTGCGGGTCAATCTATTGGGGAACCCGGCACTCAACTAACATTAAGAACTTTTCATACGGGTGGGGTATTCACAGGGGGTACTGCAGAACATGTACGAGCCCCTTCTAATGGAAAAATAAAATTCAATGAGGATTTGGTTCATCCCACACGTACACGTCACGGGCATCCCGCTTTTCTATGTTCTATAGACTTGTATGTAACTATTGAGAGTGAAGATATTATAGATAATGTGACTATTCCACCAAAAAGTTTTATTTTAGTTCAAAACGATCAATATGTACAATCAGAACAAGTGATTGCTGAGATTCGCGCGGGAACATACACTTTTCATTTTAAAGAGAGGATTCGAAAACATATTTATTCTGACTCAGAGGGGGAAATGCACTGGAGTACCGATGTATATCATGCACCCTATTTTACATATAGTACTGTGCATCTCTTACCAAAAACAAGTCATTTATGGATATTATCAGGAGGCTCGTACAAATCCAGTGTAGTCCCTTTTTCAATCCATAAAGATCAAGATCAAACGAACGTTTATTTTCTTTCGTCCAACGGAAAAGATAGAAATAGTTTTTCAGTAAATACAGTAAATCAAGGGAAATACAAATTATTTACTTCGGGTCTTTTTGGTAAAAAAGAAAGCAGTATTCCTGATTATTCAGAATTTAATCGAATCATAGATACGGATCATTCTAATCTCATATTTCCTTCTATTCTCTACAAGGATTCTGATTTATTTTTATTGACAAAGAGGCGAAGAAATAGATTCATCATCCCATTCCAATGGATTCAAGAACGAGAGAAAGAACTACCGTCTCGTTCCAGTATTTCGATTGAAATACCGATAAATGGTATTTTTCGAAGAAATAGTATTCTTGCTTATTTTGATGATCTTCAATACAGAAGAAAGGGTTCAGGAATTACTAAATATGGGGCTATAGGCTTGCATTCAATCCTCAAAAAAGAGGCTTTAATTGAGTATGGAGGAGTCAAAGAACTTAAGCCAAAATACCAAACGAAAGTAGATCGATTTTTTTTCATTCCCGAGGAAGTGCATATTTTACCTGAATCTTCTTCCATAATGGTACGAAACAATAGTATTATTGGAGTAAATACGCGAATCACCTTAAATACAAGAAGCCAAGTAGGCGGATTGGTCCGAGTGGAGAAAAAAAACAAAAGGATTGAACTTAAAATCTTGTCTGGAGATATCCATTTTCCTGTAGAGATGGATAAGATATTACGACACAGTGGCATCTTGATATCACCGGGAAGGGTAAAAAAAAAAATTAAGGAATCAAAAAAAATTAAAAATTGGATCTAT